CCTGAGCCCAAGAGTTAAAAATAACAAGTTCTTCATTACCCAAAATAGAAAAACCACTTAAAATAATGAAACATATTATATTTGTCGAGAAGTGCAAAATCGTATGGATATGATCCTCATTGTGTATCTTGATTAATTGGAGCGTTTCTTTGTGGATTCCTATACGAAGGTTTTGTAGATGTGTCTCTGAGTATTCCTTGATCATTTCCTCCAAAAGAAGGATGTCCTCCAATTCTATGAATTTTTCTAGAATATTCTTTTCTTGAATATCATTCAAAAAATTTTCAGATTGCCCGGTATTCCACCAATAAGTAACCCAAGATTCCATACTTTTATTAAATGAGAGAGAAATCCACCAGGGCAAAAATACTATAGATGCAAGATATAAAAGAGGGTTGAATGCTTTCTTTTTTGACATTTTTTCATTTCGTCTATGAATTTTTAATGAACCGACCTCATTAGTTGACTCTACGCCATCCAATATTTCTCTCATGCATGAGTTCTATTACAAAGTATCGAACTTATGAATCTATTCACTGTTTTTTATTTGTGATTTCGGAGTTAGTCTTTGAATGTAGAAAGAATACAGAAATAGATTAAGAATCCACTTCGAATTCAAAGAGTTAACAAAAAAATATTATATTGTTTCCAGATATAGTAATTGGTCTAATTCGAAGCAAGTATCCCCCTTTTCGACGAATCAATGACTGCCTGAAAGAACCGCTTTATTTAGATAATGAATATTTTTTTCTATCATTATATCAAAATATCTTCTTTTTTTACAAAATTTCACTGACTACTCAGAGTCCGGAATAAAAAAATTTATGTATTTCGAACTGCTTTGATAGAAAATAGAAAGGATGAATCCATTTTTTCGATTTGTTACTTAATTTTTTTTGTTATTGAATTAAGTTGTGTAGATTTCCATACACCTAAAAGACCCCAAAAATGGTTTTGTTTTGTGGTTGTTACGTAACGTATACGTCTTCTTTGACTAGAATGAGCGTTATGAAGAAACTTCAGTTAAGTTCTGGTATAGAAAAGGGGGATTCTTTTGTTTTTCCTTCCTGCTGCTGAGAAAGCATTCACTCTCTCAGCTCATTTCTCAAAATACTTCAATCGGTACACGCAAGAAATAGGCCAATTCGGCAGCTTTTTGTTCGATTTCCCGTGGAGTAACATTCTCATCAGTACGAGTCAAGGGAATAGCCCCTTGGCCTCTGATATCCATATAAAGGACACGGCGAGCATAAATACCCTCTTTAACTTCTATTCTGACGGACTGAATATCCTTTATAAGGAATCGGAGGAAGATGCGACGATTTTTTCCAGGGAATCCCCAACGAAAAATACACACCATTCCTTCTTTTCTATCGAATCGATCATAACCACCCCCTACATTCCACGAAATTGTGCACCACAAATAGGAGCTAATAAAGAGACCCGCGATCCCATAGAAAGACATCACAATCCCTTGTGGAAAAAAAAGGATTTGCTGAGACGGAAATAAAGATATCAAGTTTCTCCCAAGATAACTGGAAGTTCCAACCAATAAGAATCCTAATGAACCTAAAAAAAGGATAATGGCCCAGCAGAAATTACTTGTTTTTCGCGACCCCGTTATAGGTTGTATCCATATATGTTCTGATCGACAACTCATACTTGATCTGGTTTCGTTTTATTGGAATTGAGAGAATACCCTAGACTTTACTCTTTTTGTTTACGAAGTAACTCTCATCAACTAGTACTAGTTTGATGTGAACCTTTAAGAGTAATTTAAAAAATTGGTTAGATCTAAAATAAAAACATACCCTTCGTATGATCCCATCAATATACATATAGATGTACCAATTTTACAGTTCAGCCATCCGGCGATTCTGAGATTTTTTCAAATAGATAGAATTCCTTTACCCCCATATCCTCTTTCTACAGGCCAAAGAGCCCCTTTTTCGACGGAAGCGCCGCATGTTATACCTTCTTACACTAAATAGGTATCTGCGTTATGATACACGTCTTAGTTTTGAAAAAATAAATGGATCAGAGTTGGGTCCATCAGATCTAAACAGTCTTATTTTTTTGAACATGAAGAAATAAAGAAGCCATTGCCATTGCCGGAAATACTAAGCCTACTAAAGGCACCAAAACAGAGGGAAAGTCGAAATTTGTCATATAAAGGATACCTCAATTTACTATTTGTACCTGTTATTATTATTTATAATTTATAAAGATTATAAAGATAAAGATATCTTATTAAGAATTAAATAATTAGAATTCAAAGTTTAATTAGTATAAATCTAAGTATATATCTAAGTGAGTATATAAGGTACAAAAGCATATATCATATCTATAGTTTCTATATTCTAGAATTCTCTATTTGGATTCTATATACATACGTAAGATACATACGTAAGACGTAGAACAAAAATTTTTTATTTTCCTAGAATTTAACGAAAAAAAAAAAAAGAATTCACCTTTTTTCTTGTTGATAGAGGCCTCTTAA